ACTTACTAGAGAGGTTCCCAGGGAATTCATTAGAGGAATATTTCCAATAAATACGGTTTGTTCTTGCATATCTCTACCGGTTTTCCAAATTAATCCCGCGGATACATATAATTCAGAAGAGTATGTGAGTGATTCATACACAGCATCTCTTTCTTTTATCAAGGGCTCTGCCAATTGATATGTTGCCACAAATAATTGAAATTCAATTTCTTGGTCTGTATCTTCAATTTTTGGAAACTTATGAAGTTCTTCCATCAAGCCTTGATCAATGAACCTACAAAATCCGTCAAATTGTATCTGACTAAACCCTGGTATTGTATACATTCCCTCATTTCCATCCCGGAACATCTTAAGTTTTCCGTTTATCGAAAAAATCCAACTATTGGCTCACTCTTCGTTGAACCATATAGATTGATCTAGCAACGATGGAATGTATATTTTGCTCATTTGAACAACATGAAATTTTATCCAACCCCATATACATATATACATGTACTAAATACGTATGAACGGAGGAATAAAAAAAAATGTGACTCAAATTCGAATTTGCGACAGATACAAATGGAAATGAATTGATAAAACATTCCTGGAAACAAAATTCTGCCACTTAGACTTATGGAGTCTTGTATAGAATATCAAAATAGATCCAATTTCTACCTTATGATATTACGATCAGATTGGGTACCATAAATGGATTCGGAATTGAATCTGTTCTCTATGAGTGAGATAAAGACAGAATAATCAGGAACCGTCTAGAGTTGACTTTGATTTTAGCACTTAATTTATTTCATCGATTCCGTTGTTCAAAAAATGATTCGCAGAGAGAAAAGATATTTCTACCCATTTGTTAATTAGTAGAATACGATTGAAGTGCGTAAGAGAAGTCATATTTATTAAGTACATGCAGATATAACTATCTAGCTATCCGTATATCCCATCTTTTATCGAAGTTCCCTTGAGGCAACATAGGTCGTGCTATATCCAAATTTCTATTTTATATTCAATATATTCAATGAAAAATGCAAGCACGACGATTTCCTAATAGGAATATGTAGATAAGATACCTGACTAGGTATCCGTGTAAGAATTTCTGTTCTGGGGTTTACATATACACATAATTGTTGTTATAATTGAAATTGAAAAGGATTAATTATGGAAAAGAATTGAGACTGATTAGTCGTATATCAATTTGATCTCCTTATGTCATTAAGGAAACCAAATTGGAGATCAAAACCCAAGAACCATTCATGAATTCACAGTCATTAATGCTTCCAATTTGCTCTGAATTTTGGATTCTGTGACTGGAAATCCATTTTTCTCTTTCAATAGAAAAAGGGGGGAAAGCTTTTATTTAGGTGTTGTGTGTTTTGAAATACAATCAATCTAAGAGAACAACAGGATCCAATCAAAAAAAAGAAATGGTTCAGCAATTCCCCAGAATATTTCCATCTATATCTATTTTGTATCGTTTTGGCGGCATGGCCGAGTGGTAAGGCGGGGGACTGCAAATCCTTTCTCCCCAGTTCAAATCCGGGTGTCGCCTGATTAACAAAAGACTCGGAATTTCTTACCCTACTAAACTAATAGAACTCACAAAATTCTTGCCTGGCAGAAGCAGAGGTAAGGGGCGGGGACTGTCGATACCCAATTTTAAGAATCGGGGTGTGACCCAAACCTGTACCATACCAATATGAATTACCAATATAAATAAAGAAATACTCACTTAATTACGGATTGCTGATGCGTTCAGGCCATTGATTTGATTTATCAATCGAATCAAATCCATAGTAAGATTCAATTGTGAGATTCAGAACTACGAAAGTCAGGGACCGTAAATCCGTGTATCCAAAGGAAGGTTCCTAAGAGACTGTAAATCCTTGCTCCTAGGATCCAAGAAGGGGTTCTAGGAAGGACTATAAATACTTCCTAATTACCTTACCCTACTAGTGTTTACTGACTGAGTCTTGAAGTAGATTGGGTAGGCTGGTGGGGAATCCAATTAGGAGTTGTGGAAAGAACTGAAGATACTTTGTATCCATACAAACTCATGAGAGTCTCTGAGTGCTCAGGTTTTCAATTAATATTGTATGGGTGATTGGCTTTTATAGAATAAAAGTGGAAAAAAGTGCTTTCGTTGGGGTAACCCCGCCAAGAATGTAATAGGGTGTCTTCCAATTGTTTCACATTTCACAGAAGTAGAGACAGTAAGGCTTAGATGGGAAATTAGGAGTATGTGATAGATAGTTATATATCTTGATGGTATATTTTTTTTTTCTGCTTTTTGTTTATGAAAGGCAACAATAGGTCTTACTATTCCTACATATTCCATTAGTCACATTCCCTTGAGACTTCCAAGGGGCAACTGTGTATCTTGCTTGTACTTAGTGCTTTCCGATTCCACCAGAAATCATATAGGGACTTGTTACGGGTGTATTCATTGGATTGGTTCATCAAAAACGTTAGGTCAAAATCCCATTTTGACTCTGCACCATTGATTCCA